TGCAACAGATCAAAATGGAAAGGAATTGATAAAACAGTCCTAGAAACAGAATTCTGTCACTTAGACTTATTAAAGTTAAAGTCATAAGGTTTTGTATATAATAGCAAAACAAAAAGGATTTCAATTATACCATTATTATGATATTACATATTCGAATTTGAGAAAAATAAAAGGATTCGGTATTTGGGAGATAAATACAAAGACAGAAAAATCAGAAACAACATAGGATCCATTTTTTTAGCACTTAACCGTCTTTATGTTAGAGATTTCGTTATTCAAAAAAAAAAAACGATTCGCAGAGAAGAGAAATATTTCTACTTTACTTTACTGATTTTTGAATAGAATATGATTTGAAGTGTATAAGAAGGGTTGCACTTATTAAACACGTATGCGGATAGCTATAATATCCGACTTCTCTTTTATTGCTGGTTCTATTCGGGACAGTCCGGGTCGTGTTCTATCAAAAGAGAATTTCTATTTAATGCAAAATTGAAGTGAAGTAGGATAATTTTCTGATAATTACCTATAGACAATATATCTAAATAATAGATATCTGTGTAACAATTTATGTTCTGGGGTTTACATATACTGATATGTTTTGTTATAATTGAAATTGAGAAGGATTTTTTGATTGAAAAAATAAATAAAAAATAAATACTGATTAGTTCTGTCTCAATTTGTATTTTCTTATGTCATTAGGAAAACACAATTTGCGATTCAAATCCCAGAATTGTCATTAATTCGAACTAAGCAGTCAATAGTTAATGGTTCAAGTTTGTCGGCTGAAAATCCACATTTGATTTCTCAATAGAAAAGCCAGAGAATGTTTTTAGCATTGTGGATTTTCCAATACTATACAATCAATCGAAGGGATGGATAAAATCCAAAAAGGGTGTTTCTTTTAGGAAAAGAATTAAGGAAAACAGGAGTCAAAATCCAAGTACAATAAAACTTCAGCAATCTGGGAAAATTTTCATCTATTTTGTATTATTTTGGCGGCATGGCCGAGTGGTAAGGCGGGGGACTGCAAATCCTTTTTCCCCAGTTCAAATCCGGGTGTCGCCTGATCAACAAAAAAACTCGAAATCTCTTTTTCTCTTCGGTTCCGCTTATAGAACTCGCAGAATTCTTCCCCGTTAGAAGCAGAGGAAACAGACTGTTAATGCTTTGTTGATTCTAAGCATGTGGTCTGAGGGTTTTCTAAACAAAAAGAGTGTGAATGCTCGTTCGCATCTAGGATTCAAGGAAATATTCGAATCTACTGGTAAAGGGTCTATCAAGACTTCACGATTCCCTTCTATTACTAAGGGAGTGTCTAATGACTGGATCTTGAATCAGATTGTAGAGCCTGAATAGAAAATCTGATTCAATTAAGAGTTTTGGAAGGAGGTGCAATATACGACGGACTCGCGAGAATCTCCGAGTGCTCAGGTATCCAACCAATATTAGATTGGATTGATAATTGACTTTTATAGAAAAAGGGGCAAACAGAAAGAATTTCTTTGCGGCAACCCCTAGACAAGCCCCCTCTTTCAGAGCGATAATGGGGAAGGGGGGTACCAGATCAAATGGGGAAATAGAGGTCTGTAATAGATAGAGATTTCTGGTTTTTCGGGATTTCTCCCTTGTCTGTTTTTACTTACTAAGGTCAACAAAACAAAAAAAGAATAGGACTTATTATTCTTATTCCTACATGTTCCCATTCCCTTCGGATCTTACTACGTATTTTGCTTGTGTTTAATCTTTCCCGATTCGAAATCATAATCGATTTATTGGATTGGTTTCTCGATAGTGTTCGGTCAGAATCCCTTTTTGACTCTGCGCCATGGATTCCACTATTATTAGGGAGGAATAATGGAAAAATTCCTTCGTATTTATAGAGATAGGGGACATAATTCACATGGATATAGTAAGTCTCGCTTGGGCTGCTTTAATGGTAGTCTTTACATTTTCCCTTTCACTCGTAGTGTGGGGAAGAAGTGGGCTCTAGAAGTACTACTAATTGAGTTGAGGAATCAAACCGTATCAATTGTTTTATAGATCGTTCTGCAACGCGTTTTGAACTATTTAAAATCAAAATCTCTGAATTTCGAATCCCATTGGACTCCAATGGAGTTATCTATGATATGAATCATACTCTTTCTCTCAAAGAGATATTTCAGTGATTCCCGTGTTTGTATTTCGAAAAGAAAGGGATTCCGATGATTGGAAATTTCTTCTAACCTAAAATTCTTCCGAAATTTTCTATTTCAATCAATGGAATGAGCTCTTACTATCTTTATAGATAGATACTGAGAAAGACTAGACTTTTTTTTATTTCTTTCCCTCTTTATTGTTCAAAGAAGAAGACGTTTTGTTAAGTGTATACGCACTTTCTATGAGAAATGATATAGAGATAGTGGTTGTCTAATGAGAGACTATGCAATAATAAGATCTTACCTTGAGCGAGTCACATATGGGTCATTTACCGATTGGTTTCTAATTTTAGAAAGTCGATTTTTGCTTTATCGACTTATTTCATATCATGGTTCGGGCATTAAAAATCGGTGAGGTTTTCTCTTCCTTATTAGTAAAAATTAGTAAAAGGAAAGGAATTAGAATCCTAAGATAAGAGTGATTTCCGATTGATCGGAACAAATCGATGTAGTAAATTGGGTGTTATGTCAATTCCATACAATATATGATATGGAATTAATATACATCTATGAAGAGAATATTGTAGATTGATCTATAAAAACTTAAGCCTTTATCTTTATTCTAGATTACAACTTTATAGACTAAAAGATAGATAGTATGGTAGAAAGAAAGATGCATCTATTTCTTTCTTACATACTATCTATCTCTTAGAATACTGCCGATTATAGTCCGCTCATTTCATTTAAGTTAAGACGCAAAATTGGAATCCTTTTCATTTGACTTCGTCAATTTTTGATAAGAACTCAGAAGGAAAGTTTCGTTCAAATGAATTTTCAAATTCAATTGAATTAATCATTTTGACTGACTGTTTTTACGTAAATGATAAGTAGAAAGGCGGTAGGAACTAGAATGAATAGCGCAGTAGCAATAAATGCAAGAATATTTACTTCCATAATCTCATCGTTTTTTTTACTTCGCAATAACTCGGGATTTAATCCCCTAGAGATGATAAATATTTCGTCTGTAAATTCAATGAATGAATTACCTCTCGATGATCTTGAATCGGATCAATATCATGAATAACAATATCTGATCTATCAAATCAATTCGTCGTCGAGACTTGAATAGTATAACATAGGAAGTTCTTTTATCCATACCGAATCCAAATTTGGATTCCTGACCCAATCAATCCAAAATTCCTTTATTTAGAATCCATTTCCTTGTTTTTTTCTATAACCTACCTTGCGTCTTCCTTGTACAATCATCTGATAAAGGATCATCAGATTGCCTTTCCACTTCGATTAGTCACATAGTTACAAATCTAAACAAACAATAAAAGCGAAATGGAAAAATAGAAAAGAAAAAAGAAATAACGACCCCTTATTTGCTTTGGAAATGAAAGTATGCCCCCCGACACCCTTTCATAGTTCATAGAAAGGGAAAAAATGAATTGATGTATTTATGGGATATTGGATCCGTCGGGACTGGCGGGGCTCGAACCCGCAGCTTCCGCCTTGACAGGGCGGTGCTCTAACCAATTGAACTACAATCCCAGGGAAATAAGGGATCTAGCAGAAAATTTGATTCTTTTTTATCTTCGTATGGGGTATTTCTGAAGGACAAGAGGGGGTTAGACCATTTCATGGTAGATTGGCGAATTATTGGGCCGAGCTGGATTTGAACCAGCGTAGACGTATTGCCAACGAATTTACAGTCCGTCCCCATTAACCGCTCGGGCATCGACCCAGGAAGAATCAATTTTAGGCTTATTGGTAATCCATGATCAACTTCCTTTCGCAGTACCCTACCCCCAGGGGAATTCGAATCCCCGCTGCCTCCTTGAAAGAGAGATGTCCTAAACCACTAGACGATGGGGGCCGACTTGTCCAACCGCCCTCATACTATGATCATAGTATGATCAGTTTTTTGAAATTGTCAATATAATGGAATGATATGATTAGATCCAAAGAATCTTTCCGTTTTTCAGAATTGTATAGAATTTTTGGATTCGTCATTGATATTCATTATCAATCGACATTCTCTATATAAATCTACTAAAATAAATCTAGTAAGCGGGATCAAGAAGTTATCAAAAATTTTCTCTAAGACTTTAGTTCAAGGGGACAAGTAGAATCTCTTCATCACATGATTCGATGAAATATCTTGAAATTTCTTTTATGTCGAATTGGTAAGTGTACATGTATGTTATGTACCAATCGAGCCAATTTTGTTTTGATAGGGATCATCTCAATAAAAAAAAATTAAGGCGGGTCTTGAAACAATTCATTTTAGTCTAGACTTGCTAGGCAAATCCATTTGATTATTCCAAAATCAGCCACTAGCCACCATGAGTCTACTGCATATACTTATGTATATAATATATGTGCATATAGAAATTTTATCCACATAGTGATTCGTTCGGGAATTAAATCAAATAAGCCCTTTTAACTCAGTGGTAGAGTAACGCCATGGTAAGGCGTAAGTCATCGGTTCAAATCCGATAAGGGGCTTTAATTTTTTTTTTCAGAAAAGTCCAGTCATAGTATTCAGAAAATAGAGATCTTTTTTTTATTTAGTTGAAATAAAAAAGGAACTAACAAAATAATACGTTATCATTATACTGAATACTGAGTTAGAGTATAGTAGTTCTAGTTAGAAAGTCGGTAAATATTCATTATTATGAATACGCCCCTTGAATCATCAAAGATCTCTATTTTGCATTATACCAATCAAATCCATTGGAAAGATTCGAAATCAACAAAAGAAAAAGTAAGTGGACCTGACCCATTTAATTATGACTATATCCGCTATTCTGATATTAAACTTCGATAGAGATGAAATTTGAATTGGAACAGTCGACCCCC